TGCGTATGCGTATGCGTATGCGTATGCGTATGCGTATGCGTATGCGTATGCGTATGCGTATGCGTATGCGTATGCGTATGCGTATGCGTATGCGTATGCGTATGCGTATGCGTATGCGTATGCGTATGCGTATGCGTATGCGTATGCGTATTGTCCTGTGACCATGAACTTGGTAACACCTGCTTATATTCAATGTAAGATTACATTAACTGAAGTCATACACGTTCAAGGCATTGACAGTCCTTACATCATTGAGTTTATGTCCTACAAGCATTCACCAAATGTCCCGCTCCTCATTATGAGGATGGAGGGTGTACATTTAAAGTCCAGCTGGATATATAGCTCCGGTTCAGGGCCTTTGACGGCCAATGCTGGATCGAGGCATCCCCAAAAATTAAAAAATACCAAGGGCATGGCACCACAGTTATGCCGCGGCATGGGCTGATTAGTCATGATTCCATCGAGATGTCTTATTTAAGGGAACCGAGTGGGCGATCTTGTCCTTTATGTGCCTGAAGTAAGAACCAGATGCCGTTTACGACCCAATATAGAAACCCCCACATGTTATGGGCCCGGGGCGAGAAGAGGGTTACGTTTTGGGCGGGTTGTTGGTTTCACGGAGGTAGGTAGATTAATAGATCTAATATGGTTGTGGATATCCATGTTGGCGAGGATTTGTTCGGACTGTATGGGGTATGTACGATTACGCATTCTATGTCTTTCTAGCATTAATGACTATGTACCTGCTTAATATTCATGTGGTAAATAATTTTATGTACGATTATACATACTGATGTATGATGTAATGTGAACATTATATGTACGTGCTTAATATTCATGTGGTAAATAATTTTATGCACGATAATGCATAAGCATGATAATTGGGGCGTACATGATATGCTAAGTTTTCAGGAGATAGTTTATACAGAATATCAGCTTTGGGTGCTGATGGTAGGGCTTAGAGCCTTTCTCTTGAGTCTTTGGGGGAGATGTGTCCCCATTTCTGGCTTACAAGACCAGTGTAATTTATATACTACACAGACTCTTCATTTTAATAGGTGGTTTTCTACGAGGCCAACGAGTGGTATGAGTACAATGATGATGAGAAAATATAGGATTGATGCTAGTTGTCCAATAATCACATATGGGTGCTCAACTGGTTGACCTCCAATTCATGTCAGAGTTAGGAGATCAGCTGTTAGTAATCAGAATAAACATTGACTAATAGGGCGAAAGGTTATGCTGCGTTGTTTGGAAGTATGTAGTAGAGGAATAATAACTAAAATTAAAATTGAGGCAACTAGTGCTAATACTCCTCCTAGTTTATTGGGAATAGATCGTAGAATGGCATATGCAAATAGGAAATATCATTCTGGCTTGATATGGGGTGGTGTGCTAAGTGGGTTGGCTGGTATATAATTGTCAGGGTCTCCTAGCATATCAGGAGCGAATAGTACTAGAGTTAGGAGTGCGGTAATTATTATAAAGAGCCCTAAGATATCTTTGATTGTGTAATAAGGGTGGAAGGGGATTATATCTGCATTGGATGGAATGCCTGTTGGGTTATTAGATCCAGTTTCGTGTAGGAATAAAAGGTGAACTATAACTATGGCGGAGATGATAAAGGGGAGTAGAAAATGGAAGGCGAAAAATCGAGTTAGGGTGGCTTTATCTACTGAGAAGCCTCCTCAGATTCATTCGACAAGGTTTGTTCCGATGTAGGGAATTGCGGATAACAAGTTGGTAATTACAGTTGCTCCTCAAAAAGATATTTGGCCTCATGGGAGTACGTATCCTATAAAGGCGGTTGCCATGACGGCAAATAGTAAGATTACTCCTATGTTTCATGTCTCTTTATATAAATAGGATCCATAATAAAGGCCTCGACCGACATGTAGGTAAAGGCAAATAAAAAATATAGAGGCTCCATTGGCGTGAAGATAGCGCAGTACTCACCCATAGTTTACATCTCGGCAAATATGAGTAACAGAAATAAAGGCTGTTGCAGTGTCTGATGTATAGTGTATGGCTAGGAAAAGTCCTGTTAAGATTTGCAAGACTAAGCAGACTCCTAGTAAAGATCCAAAATTTCATCAGGCTGAGATGCTTGAGGGAGTAGGTAGATCAATAAATGAGTTGTTAATGATTTTTAGCAGGGGATGGGATTTTCGGAGGTTGGTCATTTGTTTGTTCTTATAGTTGAAATACAACGGTGATTTTTCGTGTCACTAGTCGTGGATAAATCCATGTAGGAATGGTGATAATTTATATTGTATCTATTTTAAGTGTTGTTTTTGTTGTTAGTTTTGTTGGGTTTTCTTCTAAACCGTCTCCTATTTACGGAGGGGTTGGCTTAGTTGTTGGGGGCGGGGTAGGTTGTGGTATTATTGTTAGTTTTGGTGGTTCATTTTTAGGGCTAATGGTGTTTTTAATTTATTTAGGGGGTATGCTTGTAGTCTTTGGATACACTACGGCTATAGCCACGGAGCAATATCCTGAGGCATGGGTGTCAAATATAGTAGTACTGGGATCATTTATTACTGGTCTGGTTGCAGAGATTGTGTTAGTTTTGTATATTTTAGTTAGTGAAGAGGCAGAGTTGATTTTTGGGTTTAATGAGGTTGGAGATTGGGCTATTTATGATGGGAGTAGTTCAGATTTTGTTAGTCAGGAGGCTGTTGGAGTTGGTGCACTGTATAGTTATGGTAGTTGGTTGGTTCTTGTTACTGGTTGGTCTTTATTGATTGGAGTAGTAATTATTTTAGAAATTACTCGAGGGAGTTAAATAAGACTGCAATGACAGTGGTGATAAGAAATGATAAGAAGTATAATTTAATTAGGCCTTTTTGAGTTGATGTGATAGTTGATAGGTCTTGTTGAATTTTGGAGGTTAGTTTTGGTAGTGCATTTTCTAGTCAGATTAGGTCTATGAGTATAGTAGCTGATTTCTGGCCAATTAATAGGCTTATAAGGGGAGTTATACGATGTATGATAGGTGGAAAGAATCCCAGTAGGGCTGAAAATTTGAGGAAAGTCGAGGGTTTATTATGTTTTAAGTTTAGGGTTATGCTATTAAGTTCTAGGGCCAGAATAAATCCTGTTAGGGTGACTAATAGGGCGGCGATTTTTATGTACGGAGGTATTGTTATTTGGGGCACGGTTGAGGGGGTTAAATTGTGGGAGATGATAAATCCAGCGACAATGCTTCCAACTAGTAGTCGTATAATAGAGTTCATTAGGGGGGGCTCGTTTTCATTAATTAGAATTAAGCATGGAAATCGTGGTTTTTCAAGTAGTGCAAAGAAGATAATACGGGTGCTGTATACGGCAGTCAGTGAAGTGGCGATTAGGGTTAATAACAGGGCTCAGGCGTTTGTATATGACGTGTTGACGGACTCAATAATTAGATCTTTTGAGTAGAATCCCGTTAGGAAGGGCATTCCGGTTAGCGCCAGGCTCCCGACGATTAAGGCAGTAGTTGTAAAGGGTAGTGACTTGAATAAGCCTCCTATTTTTCGGATATCCTGTTCATCATTTAGGCTGTGAATAATTGACCCCGAGCATAGAAATAATATAGCTTTAAAGAATGCGTGTGTGCAGATATGAAGGAATGCCAGGTGGGGTTGGTTAATGCCGATTGTGACTATTATAAGGCCCAGCTGACTTGAGGTAGAAAAGGCTACAATTTTTTTGATATCATTCTGGGTTAGGGCGCAAATAGCTGTAAAAACTGTTGTAATAGCCCCCAAGCATAGGGCTAATGTTTGAGCTGTTTTATTACTTTCTATTATAGGGTGGAATCGAATAAGAAGAAAGATGCCTGCAACTACTATTGTACTTGAGTGCAGTAGGGCTGAAACTGGTGTGGGGCCCTCTATGGCGGATGGGAGTCATGGATGTAGGCCAAATTGGGCTGATTTTCCTGTGGCAGCAAGTAGTAGCCCTAGTAAAGGTAAAGTTGTATTTTCCATGCTTAGTATAAAGATTTGTTGCATTTCTCATGAGTTTGAATTAGCTATAAATCATGCCATGGATAGGATAAAGCCGATGTCTCCGATGCGATTATATAGTACTGCTTGAAGTGCGGCTGTGTTGGCATCCGTTCGTCCGTACCACCAGCCAATTAGTAGGAATGACATGATGCCAACTCCTTCTCAGCCTACAAAAAGCTGAAAAATATTATTAGCGGTGACTAGAATTAGCATGGTAATTAGAAATATCAGTAAATATTTGAAGAAAAGATTGATGTTAGGGTCGGAGTGCATGTATCATATTGAAAATTCTATAATAGATCAGGTAATGAATAAGGCAATTGGCACAAATAATATGGAAAAAAAATCTAGTTTGAAGCTAAGAGATATTTTCATGGTTTGAATTGTTATTCAGTGTCAGTTAGACACTATTGCTTCTTGTCCGGACTGAATGAACATAAGAGTAGGAGGCAGACTGGTTATAAAGGAATATGAGATTATTGTTTTGACATATTCGGTATAGGATTTAGATTTTGATAATTTATTTTTAGTGTTTATAAGAGGCAGGACTAGAATAATTAGTGATAGGAGTAATATAGTAGAAAATAGGTTTATAACTTCTATTTGGAGTTGCACCAATTTTTTGGCTCCTAAGGCCAATGGATAACTTCTATCCTTTAAAAGTTTGAAAAAGCCGCATTTTTAAATGCGGGTGCATGAATTAGCAGTTCTTGCGTTCTTTTTCGGTAAATAAGAATGTCCTATTCTATTGTTAGACTCACAATCTAAAGTTTTTGTTAAACTATATTTACAGTACAGATTCCCTAAAATAATCTGTGGCTTAGTTATTAGTAGTAGTAGGGGCGTTAGGTGGAGTATCATGAGCGTGTTTTCTCGGGTAAAGGTGGGTTTGATGCTGTTAACGTGGTAAGTAGATTTTCCCCGTTGAGTTATAATTAGTATATACAGTGTATATAGGGCAGTAATAGTAATATTAATTCCTAATAGGATGATAGATAGGTTGGATCATGAGAATATTGCGACAGATACGAACAACTCTCCAATCAAATTAATGGATGGTGGCAAGGCTAGATTAGTAAGGCTTGCTATTAGTCATCAAGCTGCTATTAGGGGGAGGATTATTTGTAGACCCCGGACTAAGATTATAGTTCGACTGTGAGTTCGCTCATAATTGGAGTTTGCTAGGCAGAATAATATTGAGGATGTTAGTCCGTGTGCGATTATTAGTGCTGTAGCTCCTATTAGGCTCCAAGGACTTTGAATTATGACCCCTACGATGACAAGCGCTATATGGCTGACTGAGGAATAGGCGATTAGTGACTTTAAGTCTGTCTGGCGTAGGCAGATGGAGCTAGTTATAATTATACCTCAGAGAGAGAGCATTATAAATGGATATGTCATAAAGCTGGTGGTGGGGCTTAGGATCGGAGTAATTCGCATTATTCCATATCCCCCTAGCTTTAAAAGAATAGCCGCTAGTACTATGGATCCTGCAATTGGAGCTTCAACATGGGCTTTGGGTAATCATAGATGCAGACCGTATAGGGGTATTTTTACTATGAAGGCCATTATATAGGCCAACCATAAGATTGAATTGCTCCAAATGCATGGTGAGTGGGTTGTTCAGTGTTGAATTAGTAGTAGATTTAATGAGCCGGTTGTGGTTTGGGTATAAACTAGTGCAATTAGTAGAGGTAATGACCCAGCCAGGGTGTAGAAAAGAAAATATACTCCGGCGTTTAGTCGTTCTGCTTGGCCACCCCATCGAGTAATTATAATAAGTGTGGGGATTAGTGTGGCTTCGAACAAGATATAGAATATAATTAGCTCGGTAGCGGAGAATGTCATAATTAAGAAAGTCTGGAGTAAAATTATTATAGTGATATAGAGTTTTTTATATGTGACAGGTTCCTTTGACATATGATATTGGCTGGCAATAATCATAAGTGGAAGGAGTCACGTTGTTAGTAGTAGTAGCGGGGTTGATAGAGAGTCAGAGAAAAATAGTAAAGACATATTTAGACTGCTGTCGCAGGGTTGATTCATTAGAGGCAGGCATGTCATACTAATTATTAGGCTGTGTGCTGTGGAATTAATTCACACCATGTTACCTTTTGATAATCATGTCAGTGGAATTAATATGATTGTTGGAATAATAATTTTTAGCATTTGAGCAGGTTTAGGTTTTGTACATAATCAGTGCCATACGTATTGGATACTGCTACTAGCAAAGATAGACCGAGTGCCGCTTCACAGGCTGCGAATACCAATAGAATAATGGGTACTATGCTAGTTAAGGTTGTATGTGTAGTGAGAATTGTTATAGTGATTAATATGAATAGGGATAGTATCAACCCTTCCAAGCATAGTAGTGATGATATTAGATGTGATCGATATATAAGTAGGCCGAGGAGGGAAATAATGAACGCTAAGATAGTGTTTATGCAGGTCAGGGACATGTTGATAATTATGAAGTATAATCATAGTCTAATGAGTCGAAATCATTTATTTTGTTTTAAACTAATTATCATATTCGGATCACTCTAGGCCTTTTTGTAATCACTCGTAGGCCAGGCTAATTATTAGTAGTGAGATTAGGAGTAGGGATATAAATAGTATTACTATTAGCTTGTTTGTCTGAGAGGCCCATGGCAGTGGTAGTAAAAGTGCAATTTCTAGGTCAAATAATAAGAAAGTAATGGCGATTAAGAAAAACTTCATCGAAAATGGGAGTCGAGCAGAGCCTATTGGATCAAATCCGCACTCGTATGGACTTGATTTTTCAGCATAGGTGTTTGTTTGAGGTAATCAGAACGCAATTGTTACTAAAAGCAGGGCTAGCGCAGTGTTTGTTAACAGGGTCAACATAAAATTTATTATTCTTTCCTGGATCTATCCAAGGCTAGCTGATTGGAAGTCGGCTGTACTAGTCTATACTAAAAGAATAAGAGCCTCATCAGTAGATGGAGACATATAGGAATAGTCATACTACGTCTACAAAATGTCAATATCAGGCGGCAGCCTCAAATCCAAAATGGTGGCTTGATGTAAAGTGAAAGTTTAATTGACGTATGAAGCAGATAATTAGGAATGTAGAGCCAATAATAACATGGAGGCCGTGAAATCCTGTGGCTATAAAGAAGGTGGAGCCGTACACGCCGTCTGAGATAGAGAATGGTGTTTCATAATATTCGGAGGCTTGTAATAAGGTAAAGTACAGGCCTAAGAAAATGGTAATAAATAGTGCCTGCAGTATTTGCTTGCGATTTCCTTCTATGAGACTATGATGTGCTCATGTGATAGATACCCCGGAGGCTAGCAGTACGGATGTATTGAGGAGCGGCACTTCTATAGGGTTTAGCGGAATGATGCCCGCTGGAGGTCAGTAGCCTCCTAGCTCAGGAGTAGGAGCCAGGCTTGAGTGATAAAAAGCTCAAAAAAAGCCTGAGAAGAAGAATACCTCTGATACAATAAACAGAATTATTCCGTAACGGAGCCCTTTTTGTACAATTGGTGTATGATGCCCTTGGAATGTGCCCTCTCGGACGACATCTCGTCACCATTGGTATATTGTTAGTGTGTTAGTAGTTAGGCCCATTAATAACAAGTAGATGGAGCCGAAGTGGAATCATATTACTAGGCCTGATGTTAGGAGGAGGGCTGATAGGGCTCCTGTTAATGGCCAAGGGCTTGGGTTGACTATATGATATGCATGCGTTTGGTGGGTCATTAAGCATTGTCATGTAAATATAGACTCACTAGCAGGGTGAATACATAAGCTTGGATAAGGGCGACAGCAAACTCTAGTATTGTTAGAAGAACGAGAATAATAAATGTAATAAAGGCTACGGTTATATTAATGTCTATTAGAGCTAAAGTGGCGCTACCGATTAAATGGATTAATAGGTGTCCTGCAGTGATATTTGCTGTGAGTCGTACCGCTAGTGCCATAGGTTGAATAAGAAGGCTAATTGTCTCAATAATTACTAGCATGGGAATTAAGGGTAGTGGGGTGCCTTGAGGGAGGAAATGCGCTAGGGATGCTTTTGTTTTATGGCGGAAGCCTAGGACCACTGTGCCCGCTCAGAGAGGAATAGCCATACCCAGATTCATTGATAGTTGGGTGGTTGGGGTAAATGAGTATGGGAGTAAGCCTACCAAATTTGTTGACCCAATAAATATGATTAGTGATATTAACATTAAAGCTCAGGTTTGGCCCTTTTTACTGTGGATTGCTATTATTTGTTTTGTAGTTAAATGAATTAGCCATCGTTGTACTGCGATTAGGCGGTTATTAATAAGACGTATTTTTGAAGGGAAAAGAATGCTAGGGAATATGACAATAAGAACAACAACAGGCAGGCCTATTATTGTGGGGGTAATGAAAGAGGCGAATAAATTTTCGTTCATTTAGTTTCTCAAGGGGTAGTGTGTTTTTGTAATTTTATGGCTAGGGGCTCGGGGCTTGAGTAGTAGTTGTGTTGTGAGATTTTTAGTTGAAATATGATAAATAGAGTTACGATCATGGAGACAATTGTGATGAACCAAGTAGATGTATTTAATTGTGGCATACATCATTAAGAGAAGATTTAAACTTCTAATCTCTAGCTTAAAAGGCTAGTGCTAATAAGCTTCTCAATGAGATTATGTTATAGATGAAGATCATTTTTCGAAGAATTTTAGGGGGATTATCTCAAGGACAATGGGCATAAAGCTATGATTTGATCCGCAAATCTCGGAGCATTGCCCATAATATAAACCTGGCCGAGTAGATAGAAGTGTTGTTTGGTTCAGTCGTCCTGGAATAGCATCAGTTTTTAATCCAAGAGAGGGAATAGCTCACGAGTGCAGTACATCTTCTGATGAGATTAATATGCGAATAGTTAGTTCGGAGGGCAGAACTACTCGGTTATCAACTTCAAGCAGGCGAAGTTGTCCGGGGCTTAGTTCGTTGGTGGGGACCATGTAAGAGTCAAATGTGAGGTCTTCATAGTCTGTATACTCGTAGCTCCAGTATCACTGATGGCCTATGGTCTTAATAGTCACAGACGGGTTGTTGATCTCATCTATTATATAAAGAATTCGTAGTGAAGGTAGGGCGATTGAAATTAAAATAATAGCTGGCAGGATGGTTCAGATTGTCTCTACTTCTTGTGCGTCCATGGTGCTAGTATGAGTTAGGCTTGTTGTCAGCATAAGTGAGATAATGTACAGTACAAGAGAGCTAATTAAAAATACAATTATGAGGGCATGATCGTGAAAGCTTAGTAGCTCTTCTATGATAGGAGATGTTGCATCTTGAAGTCCTAACTGGAATGGATAGGCCATAGAGATATATAGGGATTTCACCTATAATTTAACCCTGACAAAGTTATGTAATTTTTACTAATATCTCGTTCATTGAGAAAGTCATAGTGGATATGGTGTTGGCTTGAAACCAATTTCTGGGGGTTCAAATCCTTCCTTTCTTATGCCGTTTTATTTATAATTTACATAGGTTGGCTCTTCAAATGTATGGTAGGGCGGAGGACACCCATGAAGTCATTCGAGATTTGTCGAAGGCAGCTCAACCATTAGTACCTCTCGTTTGGATGCAAATGCTTCTCAGACTATGAACACTATTAATACGACAGCTGTTAGTGAGATGAAAGAGCCTATAGAGGAAACGGCATTTCAAGTTGTGTAGGCGTCAGGGTAATCTGAGTATCGCCGTGGCATGCCCGATAGGCCTAGAAAATGTTGGGGAAAGAAGGTCATGTTGACTCCTACAAATATGATTAAAAAATGAATCTTAGCTCAGGTTGTGCTTAAGGTATATCCTGAAAACAGGGGGAATCAGTGAATAAATCCTCCCATAATAGCGAACACTGCTCCCATTGACAATACATAATGAAAGTGGGCTACCACATAGTAGGTATCGTGAAGGACAATGTCGAGAGAGGAGTTGGCGAGTACAATGCCTGTCAGTCCTCCTACTGTGAATAGGAAAATAAAACCTAGGGCTCACAACATGGCGGGGGATCATTTAATATTACCTCCGTGGAGAGTAGCCAGCCAGCTAAAAACTTTGACTCCAGTTGGAATAGCAATAATTATTGTAGCAGAAGTGAAATAGGCTCGAGTGTCAACATCTATGCCAACTGTGAACATATGATGGGCTCATACGATAAATCCTAAGAACCCAATAGATATTATGGCTCATACTATTCCCATATATCCAAAGGGCTCTTTTTTTCCCGAGTAATATGTAACAATATGGGAGATGATACCAAATCCAGGGAGAATTAAAATATAAACCTCTGGGTGCCCAAAGAATCAAAATAAATGTTGATATAAAATCGGGTCTCCTCCTCCAGCCGGATCAAAAAAGGTTGTGTTTAAGTTTCGATCCGTTAACAGCATTGTGATACCAGCCGCCAACACAGGAAGGGATAGTAAGAGAAGCACGGCTGTGATCAGGACAGATCAGACGAATAGTGGTGTTTGATATTGAGAAAGGGCGGGGGGCTTCATATTAATAATTGTTGTAATAAAGTTAATGGCCCCTAGGATTGAGGACACGCCTGCCAAATGTAGTGAGAAAATAGCCAGATCTACAGAGGCCCCAGCATGAGCAAGATTTCCAGCCAAGGGGGGATAGACCGTCCAACCTGTGCCAGCCCCGGCTTCTACCATAGATGATGCTAAAAGAAGTAAGAAAGATGGGGGAAGGAGTCAAAAGCTTATGTTATTCATGCGGGGGAACGCCATGTCAGGGGCTCCGATCATCAGGGGTACTAGTCAATTTCCAAAGCCCCCGATCATAATGGGCATGACCATGAAGAAAATTATTACAAAAGCGTGGGCAGTTACGATTACATTATAAATCTGATCGTCGCCAAGTAATGCTCCTGGTTGGCCTAGCTCTGCACGGATTAGTATACTTAGGGCTGTGCCCACTATGCCGGCCCAAGCGCCAAATAGGAGGTAAAGGGTGCCGATATCCTTATGATTAGTTGAGAAAAGTCAGCGATTAATGAACATAGGTAAAATGGCCGAGCAGGCATTAGACTGTAAATCTAAAGACAGAGGTAGTGAGCCCTCTTTTTACCAAGCCCTGTAGTGTATTACACATTGAATTGCAAATTCAAAAAAGCAGCTTCAATCCTGCCGGGGCTTCTCCCGCCTTTTTTTTTCTTCGGCGGGAGAAGTAGATTGAAGCCAGATGTTTAGGGTGTTTAGCTGTTAACTAACGTTTCGTGGGTTAGATTCCCATCAGTCTAGTAAGGGCTTAGCTTAATTAAAGTAATTGATTTGCGTTCATTTGATGTAGGATAGAGTCTTGCAGTCCTTATTGTCGGGAGTTAAATAATTTATATTTTCTTGAGACTTTGAAGGTCTCTGGTCTAGTTAACCTAAACTCCCATTCTAAGACGAGCAGTATTGGTGATATTGGGAGGATTATGGTTGAGATAATAATTATAGGTGACAGACATGTTATTTTTTTTACTGTTTTAAATTGTCAGTTAATTTTTGTGTCGTTTATTGTTGGGAATAATGTTAGAGAAGTAGTATATGTAATTCGTACATAGAAATATAGGCTTAATAAGGCCATCAGGGCTATTAGAGTAGATATAAAAATATTTTTGTTTTTTACTATTTCTTGGATAATCAGTCATTTTGGTAGGAATCCTGTTAATGGGGGTAGGCCGCCTAGGGATAGTATAATAATTAAGACGAATACAGTAATTAGAGGTGTCTTGTTTCATATGTGTGATAAAGAGGTTGTTGTGGTTGTTGAATTTATTATTAGCAGCATAAAGGCGGTAGTTGTTATTGGGATATAAATGTATAGGTTTAATAATATTGTAGCGGGGTTGTAGACTAGAACAGAAACTATTCAGCCCATGTGGGCAATAGATGAGTAGGCTAGAATTTTGCGTAGCTGGGTCTGATTAAGTCCGCCTCATCCTCCGATTGCAATTGATAGTAGTGATAGGGTTATTAGAAAATTAAGGTTTATAAGGGGTGTGACTATATATAAAATTGACAGGGGCGCTAGTTTTTGTCATGTTAATAAAATTAGTCCTGATGATAGTGGAACTCCTTGGGTGACTTCGGGCACTCAGAAGTGAAATGGGGTTAAACCTAATTTTATTGCCATAGACATTGTAATTAAAATAGAGGCAACTGGGTTTGTTATTTTTATAATAGATCAGTGGCCCGTATATAGGAGATTTATGATTGCAGCCATTATTAGAAGCATAGAGGCGGTTGCTTGTGTTAGGAAGTATTTTGTTGCTGCTTCTGTAGATCGGGGATTGTGTTGTTTAGTTAACAGAGGGATAATAGCTAATATATTTATTTCAAACCCGACTCAGACCATGAATCAGTGTGAACTTGTTATGACTAATGCAGTTCCTAAGATTATTGTTACTATGATTAAAAAAAATACTAGGGGATTAATTAGTACGGGAAGGATGGTGACCAACATTTTCGGGGTATGGGCCCGATAGCTTAATTTAGCTGACCTTACTTAGAGTCTGGTGTAATATTGGTAGCACGAAGAATTTTGAATTCTTGGGGGTAGGTTCAACTCCTGCAACTCTAGAAATAAGAGGATTTAAACCTCTATTATTTACTCTATCAAAGTAATTCTTTTATCAGACATATTTCTATACTTGGGGAGGAATGCCCGCTAGAATGATTGGTAGGGTAACATGTCATATACATATTACTAGAGTAAGGGGTAGGAAGTTTTTTCAGAGCAGGTGTATGAGTTGATCATATCGAAATCGAGGGTATGATGCTCGAACTCACAGGAATATGGTTGTAAGTGCAAGAGCTTTGATCATGAAGTTGGTGGTGTATAGTTCTGGGAATATTGGATTATTGTGTGCTCCTAGGAATAGAATAACTGTAAAGGCATTTATTATAATGATATTGGCATATTCTGCAAGAAAAAAGAGAGCGAAAGGCCCCCCCGCGTACTCTACGTTAAATCCTGATACTAGTTCAGATTCTCCCTCTGTTAAATCAAAAGGGGCTCGATTGGTTTCGGCTAAGGTTGAGATGAATCATATTATGGTCAGGGGTCATGATGGTAGGATTAGTCAGATATGTTCTTGGGTGGTAATTAGTGTCGATAGTGTGAAAGAGCCATTTATGAGCAGGATTGATAAAATAATGATGGCTAGGGTTACTTCGTAGGAAATTGTTTGAGCTACAGCTCGTAGAGCTCCGATTAATGCGTACTTTGAATTTGAAGCCCACCCTGACCATATGATGGCGTAGACGGCTAGGCTCGATAAGGCTAATATAAATAAAATACTTAAGTTTATATTAATTAGGGGATATGGTATAGGTAGTGGGGTTCATATTATTAATGCTAGGGTCAGGGCTAGGGTTGGTGCAATAATAAACAACACGTGGGAGGATATAAGTGGTTGTAAGGGCTCTTTAGTGAAGAGTTTAATAGCATCGGCGATTGGTTGAAGTAACCCGTATGGTCCTACAATATTAGGTCCTTTTCGGAGTTGCATATAGCCTAACACCTTGCGCTCTAGTAGGGTTAAGAATGCTACAGCCAGGAGAATGGGAATGAGAGTGGCTAATAAGTTTATAAAATACATATATTTGTTAAAGAGAGGAATTGAACCTCTGATCTTGAAAGCTTAAGTTTCATGCAATTACTGGTCTCTGCCACTTTAACAAGGCCCTTATTTCGGGCATAAATTAGTGTAATAAAATTAAGATTAATTCATTATCTTTATTAGGGCGCTTGGGTTTAAGTAGGCCCTGTCTCTCTTGTCCTTTCGTACTGGGAGGGGCCTGTAAATAGATAGAAACCGACCTGGATTGCTCCGGTCTGAACTCAGATCACGTAGGACTTTAATCGTTGAACAAACGAACACATTAATAGCTGCTGCACCATTAGGATGTCCTGATCCAACATCGAGGTCGTAAACCCTAATTGTCGATATGAACTCTTAAATAGGATTGCGCTGTTATCCCTAGGGTAACTTGTTCCGTTGGTCGCTGAATATTGCGGATCAATATGTAGTGAAATAATTTTGACTTGTAGGTCTTAATAAAACTTTCTCGGGAGTTGGTTTTTATTCCGAGGTCACCCCAACCTAAATTGCCAGCCTAATTGAAGCATGATTATTTCCTTTGGGTGAGTTTTGTAGTTCATGGGCTGATTAATTAAAGCTCCATAGGGTCTTCTCGTCTTGTTTTTTAATCCCCGCCTCTTCACGGGGGTGTCAATTTCACTGATTTAAAGTAAGAGACAGCAAAATCCTCGTGGGGCCGTTCATACGAGTCCCTATTTAGGGAACAAGTGATTATGCTACCTTTGCACGGTCAGAATACCGCGGCCGTTAAACTAAAGTCACTGGGCAGGCAGTGCCTCTAATACTTTTTATGCTAGAGGTGATGTTTTTGGTAAACAGGCGGGATTTGTGTTTGCCGAGTTCCTTTTACTTTTTTAGATCTTTCCTTGGCTGCACCCCTGTGTTGGATTAACAATTAGTAGTAATAATTTAGTTGATTAGTTATATTTATTTTGATAACTACCAGTGAGTTATTCGTTCTGGTATACACACGTGCAAGGAGAATTATTTCTTGTTACTCATATCAACATTATTGCTTCTATTTATAAATAGAATAGTCCAGTTTTATGGTAGGAGTATTGAGTTTGTTGTTGGAATTGGTTTTAAGTGCGGTTGGGCTTGAACGCTTTCTTATTTGGTGGCTGCTTTTAGGCCAACTATTGTGGCTTGATTTATGTCTTACTCTCTAATAAGGGTTGTTTCCCTGGTCTAAAAGGCTGTACCCTCTTAGACTACTCTTTAAGCCTGCATTTCAATTTGCTTATTTTTTTGCAGACTTAAATTAGAACTAAAATTCTATTCTGGACAACCAGCTATCACCAGGCTCGATAGGTTTGTCGCCACTACCCAGTAGTCATCCCACTATTTTGCCACATAGACGGGTTCGCTCTGTGTGCTGCTAAATAGGTAGCTCGTCTGGTTTCGGGCCACTTAACTTCAGTTCGTTTTGCTAATATTTTCTAGTTGAGTCATTATGCAAAAGGTACAAGTGTTAAACTTTGCTATTTTGTACTTGCACTTTCTTTCATTTTTTCCCTTGCGGTACTTTTTCTATAGCGCCGGATAAAATTTCTATCACCTATACTTTAATTAGAGTTAATGTTTTATTTAAAACTGTATTACTAGTTTAATTGGATTGGATTTTTGGGCTATTTTTGGTTTCAAAGTGGTCAGTTTGTATGAAATCTTCTAGGTGTAAACTAGGTGCTTTACTTAAGCTACACTTTGTGTTGTCCAAGTGCACTTTCCAGTACACTTACCTTGTTACGACTTATCTCCTCTTACGAGTTGATACTTTGTATTTAGGTATTATTTAGTATCTTTGCTTGAGGAGGGTGACGGGCGGTGTGTGCGTGCCCCATGGCCTTATTCAATTAAGCACTCTATTCTTAATTTACTGCTAAATCCTCCTTTAACTGTTGATTTCACATAGGCTTTCGTAGAAATATTACCTCGGTTCGAGGAATGTAGCCCATTGCTTCCCAACTCATAGGCTACACCTTGACCTAACGTTTTTATGTTAATGTTTATGCTTACTATTTTTCCTTTTTAGGGTTTGCTGAAGATGGCGGTATATAGGCTGACTTGGCAAGGGTTGGTGAGGTATATCGGGGTTTATCGATTATAGAACAGGCTCCTCTAGATGGATTTAAGGCACCGCCAAGTCCTTTGAGTTTCTAGCCTTTGCTGGTAGTACTCTGGCGAATAATTTTGTTTACAATTTTCTACGTTTATGGCTAAGCATAGTGGGGTATCTAATCCCAGTTTGGGTCTTAGCTATCGTGTGGTCAGATTTTTTAAAGTCACTTTCGTTATTTGTTTTACAGTAACTGAGGCTTTTTACAGCTTAGTTAAGGTTTAACTTTATTAATTATTTGATCTCTAAAACACCCTTTACGCCGAATGTCTATTAGTTTGGCCTAATCGTATGACCGCGGTGGCTGGCACGATATTTACCAGTTCTGAATAATATAACTTAGTCAGACTTTCGTCCATTGCTTAATTTTTGTCACTGCTGTCTCCCGTGGGGGGGTGGCTGAGCAAGGTGTTATGAGCTACTTTTAGTGTGCTTGATACCGGCTCCTTTGTACCGATAGATGGCGTAGAGGGCATTTTCACAGGGGCGGGGATTCTTGCATGTGTAAGTCTATTAACAACTAATAGAAAGGCCAGGACCAAGCCTTTGTGTTTATGGAGTATAAGATACCCATCTAAGCATTTTCAGTGCCTTGCTTTATTATTAAGCTACATTAACTTTCGCACTTAGTGGTTAATTGGATAATTTCTCTTTGGGGGGTGTTTACAAATCTGAGGAGATGTCTGTCTAAGGAACGCGAATCTTTAAAGTAAGGGGATGTAACCTTGCGGGTGGTGAAGATTATAAGATTTGGCTTGAGCTAGATTAAGTCTATTTATCTATGGTATTGTTATTCTTGTTTTTGGGGTTTGGCAAGATAGTTCTAATAATACTGTAGTGCGGGCTTAATGGGGGGTAAGGGGGGTTTGTTATACAAAAACTAATTATGATACATCCC